CTAAACTAATCCTGTCAATTGGTTTTTTCTTACCGTTACTGTTGTATCTGGGAAAATTGAAACTTAGGTAAGTGTTTTATCAACATATGTAACAAAAGAACATATCTAATTTAGCTCTTTCATGCCTACTATAACTAGTTATTTCGGTTTTCTACTGGCTGCTTTAACTATAACCCCAGCTCTATTGATTGGTTTGAATAAGATACGACTTATTTGAAATGAATTGAATGAACAATTCATAAAAATGAATATTTCTCTGAGATTCCAGGTGTTCCATGGTTCCTTTACACATCAATTGCCAATTCTTGGTTATTGAGATTCACGGATAATTCAGATTAATATTTAGGGATAGATCTTACCCATCTTTTTATCCCCTCAAAAACCGAAATGATTGAAGTTTTTCTATTTGGAATCGTCTTAGGTCTAATTCCTATTACTTTGGCAGGATTATTCGTAACTGCATATTTACAATACAGACGTGGTGATCAGTTGGACCTTTGATTGAGTAACATTTATTTTTTTTGATTGACCTCCTCCCTGCGGGAGGTCAAATTCAAGTTTCAATTAAACTTTTTTTTGTTAAGTTTTTTTATTGTGATTCGACATAACATAAACGGAATCACGCTCTGCAGGATTTGAACCTACGACATCGGGTTTTGGAGACCCGCGTTCTACCGAACTGAACTAAGAGCGCTTTCTTATTACAGGAGATACGACTGTAGTGTAAAGAAAAGGTTTTTTTACCCCCAAACATATCTTGCATACGTATAGCATGCAAAAATGAAAGATTATGTCCAATTTCAATCGATCTTAATTAATCCCTCGTTACTGCCCATAAGAGAAGTAATAGGTAGGGATGACAGGATTTGAACCCGTGACATTTTGTACCCAAAACAAACGCGCTACCAAGCTGCGCTACATCCCTTTTTAAAGTTCTTGTACAGTGTCATTGTACAAAATCCCTGTCTTGTTTTCCACATTGTTATTTTCCCCTCTATCTATATAGAATTTTCTTGTCATTTCTTCTTTTTGCTTTCATATAATAAAAGAATTTTATACATCTGAAACCTAACGTATAAAAAAAAATTTAAATTTATCTTATCGGCGTATCGTATAAAAAAAAGAATAAAAATTTATCGGAAATGCTCAGGAAGAAGGGGTCATCTTTTTCTTTTTTAGGGACAGGAAAATCTCATCTATTGGTTCATTGTACATATCTATTTTAGTTAGGAATTCCGCGTAAAGTAAAAAAAAAATACAAATGATCTTGAACTACAACATCTGACTATACATATATGTATTACAATAAAGAAGGAGGATTTTCAATGCGAGATATAAAAACATATCTCTCCGTGGCACCTGTGCTAACTACTCTATGGTTTGGGTCTTTAGCAGGTCTATTGATAGAAATTAATCGTTTATTCCCAGATGCCTTGTCATTCCCTTTTTTTTAATTCTAGTTATTAATATGCGAAGAAATGAAGAAAATTAGGGATACAATTCTACATGACGTGACTCAAATTTTGCCCCTTCCTTTTTTTTTTTCAGTTCTTTAGGATAGGAGGATAGGAAGGAAAGAAAAAGAAAAAGTGTATTGAACCTCGACAAAAATCTGGTGAATCTAAGATCGAATTTTGGGGAACAGAAATGGAAATGTGTATCCAGATCTAGAGCAGGATCCACGAAATCATAGCATAGAAAGAAGATACTTAAATGAAATATTGGGATTTAAGATAGGAATAATTGATAGTTAGAAAGAAATTGTATTACTTAATTATTACTTTATTATTAATTATTACTATTACTCTATTAATATTAATTGTAATTATATAATTACAACACATACAACACAACGAAATCTTTAGCTTTAGAAATGAAAATTGAATTTCAAGTTAGTAACTTCTATTGATTTTCTTATCGGGTCGAAAATAGAAGAAGTTAAGTCGATCCAAATCAAAAGGGGGTTCATGGCCAAGGGTAAAGATGTCAGAGTCAGAGTTATTTTGGAATGTACCAGTTGTGTCCGAAATGGTGTCAATAAAAAATCGCCGGGTATTTCTAGATATATTACTCAAAAGAATCGACACAATACATCCAGTCGATTAGAATTGAGAAAATTTTGTCACTATTGTCACAAGCATACGATTCATGGGGAAATAAAGAAATAGATGGAACGGAACGTGTGCGCGATCTTTCCAAGGAACAGGAAGAGGAAGAACTTAACATATTTAACTTAACATATATAATATAACATATATAATATACATAATATATACAATACAAATCAAACCCGATTTAATTTTCATATATATATATATATGATGTGTATTATATATGATATGTATAATATATATATGATATGTATAATATAAACGATGCGAATCAAAGCCTATTTCGGTCAGATCTGAAATGAATAAAGAAATAGAATTTTAGAGATAAGGAATAAACCATGGATAAATCCAAGCAACCTTTTCGTAAATACAAGCGATCCTTTCGTAGGCGTTTGTCCCCAATTGGATCGGGGGATCGAATCGATTATAGAAACATGAGTTTAATTAGTCGATTTATTAGTGAACAAGGAAAAATATTATCTAGACGGGTGAATAAATTGACCTTGAAACAACAACGATTAATTACTATTGCTATAAAACAAGCTCGTATTTTATCTTTGTTACCTTTTCTTAATAATGAGAAACAATTTGAGAGAGCCGAGTCGATCCCCAGAACTACTGGTCCTAGAACCAGAAATAAATAAACATACTCCTCAATTGACTCAAAACTCCAATCGGAACTCAAGCTCAGATTGATGTTTTGTTCAAAAGGCCTAGAATCCCGATTTTTTTCTTGTGTTATAAGAAGTTATAAGAAATAAAAAATGGGGGAAGAAGAAATCTTTTTTTTTTATTGAAAGATGTTCGTTCATTCCTACTACTTATCTTACTTCATTTTTTTATTCTATCTTCCCGGAGTTCATTCTCCGGGGAATTCTGTTTCAATTTCAATCATTTCTGTATTATATTTTATAATATCATATCCTTTATTTGATAATCTTATTGGAAATCATGTAAAGACAATTCTTATTTGATATAGATATTTGCGCAAGTATTTTACGATTAAGAAGCAATTGCTTCTTGTACAGATTTGGTATTAATCTACTATAATTATAGAATACCTTATTCTCACGAATAACTGCATTTATTCGAGTGATCCACAAACTACGAAAATCCCTCTTTTGCCTGCCTCTATCTTGATGAGAGGAAACCAAAGCTCTCATTTTCTGTTGAGTAGTCGTTCGAGTAAGTCTTGAATGAGCCCCAATAAAGGTTGATGCAAATAAACGAATTTTTGTTCGACGTTTCCGAGCTGTATATCCTCGTCTAACTCTGGTCATTGAATCAAATTAAACCTTAATGAATAACTAATTGATTTCTCTTCTTTCAGTCATCCTTTACCCCCCGTCAATTAATAACAAAACGGATTATTCCGATATATAAAATATAAATTCCAATGGCTTTTGCTACTATGACTTTCCCCAACCACGATTTTTTATTCCTTCCAGGCATTTCGCCTGGAAATAAGAAATTCTAACGATACCAAATAAAAAAAAATAGTGGGTTCCATCGTTTCTATGGTTACTTTTTTTTTTAAACGGTGAGGTCCTCTCTATACACCGGAGCCTCTTCTTTCATTTTATCAAATGTTATTGTTAACTTGTATAGTTCACACTCTTTGGCTCTACCCATCAATTATACAGTAATAGTTCTTTTCACAATAAGAGTTATCCATACAGTGACGGCATTTAATTATGAAAGTTGGCTAGGTAGCTGACCTTCTTAGTCCGTTCTTTCAAGAATAGGAGTATAACCTTTTTGCTTCTTATAATACCATTTCCTCCGCTTAATGGATAACCATTTGCCCCCAATGGGGAATTGCTTTTCATCTCAAATCTAGGTGATTGGATTTGCACCAATGTAAACCATAAATTCCAAACACAATATAGGTATATGATAGATCTTCTCTATCTATCCTATTCATTGGTACTGGTCATTGATACTGGAAAATTGTCTCATTTGTTCGAACTCATGATCTGAACGAGTCGCACATACACCCTAGTGCATGTTCCTCGACGCTGAGGACATCCTCTAAGAGCGGGAGATTTCGTGACATTTCTTATTGGCTGTCTTGTGTTTCTAATAAGTTGTTTAATAGTTGGCATGCCGTATGTATATATAGAATTCTAGAATGGAATGGGTTGGTTTAGATCGATCTTAACCTGATGATTGATGATCATGAATTTTTTTTTTCTATTCAATATCAAATCGCAGAAAATTCGAATTATGGTTTGAAATGGATTTACATGAAATCCCTAGTATTTTCATTTTCGACCGCTACAAGATCAACAATGCCATGAACTTGGGCTTCTGTTGCTGACATAAAAACATCTCTTTCCATGTCTTCGGATACAACCCATAAAGGATTACCCGTTCTTTGTACATAAACCTTTGTGAGGGTTTCGCGAAGTTTCAGTAGTTCTTCCGCTTCCAGGATAAATTCGCCTGCTTGTGCTTCATAAAAAGAACTAGCAGGTTGGTGAATCATAACCCTGATGATATTGATATAACATCATGAACGGTTCTTCTATCTTGCATGATTGGGCTAAAGTAAGGGATAAAAAAAATATAAGAAAAAAAAATAGAATTGTACAACCGTACAGGCATCTTTTGTGCATACGGCTCTACAATGGAATTTACTTTTTCTTTTTCTTCTCTTCTATTCTATTGAAGAAAGAAATAGAATCCATCCGATCCAGATCGTTGAATGATCCATTTACCACCCTTCCTTTCGTAGGAGTAAAAAAAATACTATGATGGTTCTGTTGCTTTATATATTTATTTTGTCTGTGATTTAGCAATCCCAAAGTTCCTTTCTGATACGATCAAATAAGGAAAAAAATGATCTTTTTTTTTTTTCATTTTTGTACTTTTTATTTCATAACATAAATATCAGAAAGAGAATTCTGGTGTGGAAAAGAATGGTTTGTGACGCTGAAATGTACCCCCGACACATAAGATCAAATCCGAAATGACCTCTCTTTCATACTACTATCTCGACATAAAATCTCATGTTATGAAAAAAACAATAATGGTTTGCTCATATCGAACTCGAAGTGCCATGCTATTATTACTTATTATTCATATTCAATATGGGAAGGCATAGTCTTCCTTTTTTTTTTTCAAATAAAAAAACTCATTGGCGCCAAGCGTGAGGGAATGCTAGACGTTTGGTAATTTCTCCTCCGACCAGAATGAAGGATCCCATTGAAGCGGCTAATCCCATGCATATTGTATGCACATCGGGTGGCACAAATTGCATAGTATCATAAATGGCTATTCCTGGTATTACCCATCCGCCGGGAGAGTTTATAAATAAATAAAGATCCCTAGTATCATCTTCTATACTGAGATATACCATGAGACCAACAAGTTGATTCGAGATCTCGCTATCAACTTCTTGGCCTAAAAAAAGTAATCTTTCTCGATAAAGTCGGTTGATTAGGACAAAATTGGTTCCCTTAGGAACCGTACGTGCACCTTTGGATGCATACGGTTCAAAAAAAAATTGCGAAAAAAAAGAATCAATGTGTCGATAACAGGTTTTTGTTTTTCTAATGAAGGGGGTTTTCTTCTTCTATTTTTCAAAAAACATAAGATGAGTTTTTGTTCCCTTACCTATAAAAAAAAAGAATTTACTGAACTTATTGAACTAACCTCTCATTGATGTATTGTTTCATCGAGATTCAAATCACGATGTCATTTTATTGTTCCTGAATGGGCCCTTTCCATTTTTTTAGGTTCATCTTTGTTCTACTCCGGGAAAAGGTCTGCCCGAATTCTATTTGTACATATAGGGCAAATGATCTCAGTACCACTTTTTTTTGTTACGACTTCTTTTTCAATTTGTTTCATGTCTTCTCCAAACTATTCGATGTATTCATCATACTACTCCATTGGTTGGCAGTTTGAGATCCCTCCTATAGTAAGTATAAGAATCGTTTATGATACAAGTGGTAATCGTACATATATTATCAATTTGTTACCAATTTGGTATTTTCTGAACGGAGCCTGGAGACTTTATTTTATCAGTCCAAGTCAACCATAAATTCTTCTAATTGATAATATTGATCCCCAATATAAATTGATCTAATTGTACTTCACGCTCCAAATGATTGATGGTTCACTCAATCTCAATACAATATTTCTTGGGCGAAACAGAGGATATCTCGATCGGGGGAGAGAACGGGTAAATCCCATATGACCCAATATGTCTGACAAGTCGCACTATACGTCAACCCAAACTGCATCTTCCTCTCCAGGACTCCGAAAAGGTACTTTTGGAACACCAATGGGCATTAAATTAAAGAAAAAAAAATTAAGTACTATACTTCACTTTAATATGGAAACGTAACAATGGGTTTATTGTCTTCATCCTTTTTTCTGTTTATTCTATTTTCTAGATAGATTGATTGGAAGGTTTATAGAGTAAGATAGAATGAATAAAGAAAAATTTTAACGAACGGAGCAATCGATCGTTCGAATGATAAACAAGTATCTATGCATTCGTTCCCACAAAATGGGACCAATTCTCCCATTGCGTATTGGTACTTATCGGGTATAGAATAGATCTGCTTCTCTTTGTTCTTATGAACAGAATTGTTCCGTTATTTTCAATGGAACGGAATAAATATTAACTCTTTCTCATACAGAATCCACTGAAAAGGTTAGGTTCTTAGGTACATAGTATAGTCCTTTCCAATGCGATAAAATAAGGTGACATAGTGTCTATTTATCTTTGATAAAGGGGTATTTCCATGGGTTTGCCTTGGTATCGTGTTCATACTGTCGTATTGAATGATCCCGGTCGATTGCTTTCTGTCCATATAATGCATACAGCTCTAGTTTCTGGTTGGGCCGGTTCGATGGCTCTATACGAATTAGCGGTTTTTGATCCCTCTGACCCTGTTCTTGATCCAATGTGGAGACAAGGTATGTTCGTTATACCCTTCATGACTCGTTTAGGAATAACCAATTCGTGGGGTGGTTGGAGTATTTCAGGAGGAACTATAACGAATCCGGGTATTTGGAGTTATGAAGGTGTCGCAGGGGCACATATTGTGTTTTCTGGCTTGTGCTTCTTGGCAGCTATCTGGCATTGGGTGTATTGGGATCTAGAAATATTCTGTGATGAGCGTACGGGAAAACCTTCTTTGGATTTGCCCAAGATCTTTGGAATTCATTTATTTCTCTCAGGGGTGGCTTGCTTTGGCTTTGGCGCATTTCATGTAACAGGTTTGTATGGTCCTGGAATATGGGTGTCCGATCCTTATGGACTAACTGGAAAAGTACAATCTGTAAATCCAGCGTGGGGCGCGGAAGGTTTTGATCCTTTTGTTCCGGGAGGAATAGCCTCTCATCATATTGCAGCGGGTACATTGGGCATATTAGCAGGTCTATTCCATCTTAGTGTCCGTCCGCCTCAACGTCTATACAAAGGATTACGTATGGGAAATATTGAAACTGTACTTTCTAGTAGTATCGCTGCTGTTTTTTTTGCAGCTTTCGTTGTTGCTGGAACTATGTGGTATGGTTCAGCAACTACCCCAATCGAATTATTTGGTCCCACTCGTTATCAGTGGGATCAGGGATACTTTCAGCAAGAAATATATCGAAGAGTTAGCGCCGGACTAGCCGAAAATCTGAGTTTATCGGAAGCTTGGTCTAAAATTCCCGAAAAATTAGCTTTTTATGATTACATTGGTAATAATCCGGCAAAAGGGGGATTATTCAGAGCAGGCTCAATGGACAACGGGGATGGAATAGCTGTTGGATGGTTAGGACACCCCGTCTTTAGAGATAAAGAAGGGCGCGAGCTTTTTGTACGTCGTATGCCTACTTTTTTTGAAACATTTCCGGTAGTTTTAGTAGATGGAGACGGAATTGTGAGAGCCGATGTTCCTTTTAGAAGGGCAGAATCAAAGTATAGTGTTGAACAAGTAGGTGTAACTGTCGAGTTCTATGGTGGCGAACTCAATGGAGTTAGTTATGGTGATCCTGCTACTGTAAAAAAATATGCTAGACGTGCCCAATTAGGTGAAATTTTTGAATTAGATCGGGCTACTTTGAAATCCGATGGTGTTTTTCGTAGCAGTCCAAGGGGTTGGTTCACTTTTGGGCATGCTACGTTTGCTTTGCTCTTCTTTTTTGGACACATTTGGCATGGTGCTAGAACCTTGTTCAGAGATGTTTTTGCTGGTATTGATCCAGATTTGGATGCTCAAGTGGAATTTGGAACATTTCAAAAAATTGGGGATCCAACTACAAGGAGACAAGTAGTCTGATACAACATTGCTCTGGTATCTTTCGCCTCTATTTTTTTTGATTTGACATAAGGTACCGGAGAAATCTTGATTTGAATCACCATTTATTCTTTGACTCTTTACTTTTCTTTATATGGTAAATGATCCCAAATAAATAGGTGTGGAAGCTATAATTGTAAACCACGATCGAATCTATGGAAGCATTGGTTTATACATTCCTTTTAGTCTCGACTTTAGGGATCATTTTTTTCGCTATCTTTTTTCGAGAACCGCCTAAGGTTCCGACTAAAACTAAAAAAATGAAATAATTTTTCATTATCTCAATTGAAGTAATGAGCCTCCCAATATGGGAGACTCATTACTTCAACTAGTCCCCGTGTTCTTCGAATGGATCTCTTAGTTGTTGAGAGGGTTGCCCAAAAGCGGTATATAAGGCGTACCCAGTAAAGCTTACAAGTAAACCAGATATGGAGATGGCGACTAGGGTTGCTGTTTCCATTTTTAGATAATTTCAAGATCACAATGGATCTACGATAAGATCGTTTATTTACAACTACAACGGAATGGTATACAAAGTCAACAGATCTCAACCAATGAATAGTATTTTATGGCTACACAAACCGTTGAGGGTAGTTCTAGATCTGGGCCAAGACGAACTACTGTAGGGAATTTATTGAAACCGTTGAATTCGGAATATGGTAAAGTAGCACCGGGCTGGGGGACTACACCACTTATGGGGGTCGCAATGGCTCTATTTGCGATATTCCTATCTATTATTTTGGAAATTTATAATTCTTCCGTTTTACTGGATGGAATTTCAATGAGTTAGGTTCATAAGAACTGGAAAGTCCTAGTTTTTCAATCAAAAAAATTACTTTACTTAAGAAAGACTCGGATTTCTAGACCATTCTGGTAGTTCGACCGTGAGATTTATTTGTTTCGGTATTTCCGGAATATGAGTGTGTGACTTGTTATAATTGATCCTATTGATAATACAGAAAATGGGCCTGTCATCTCTATCAAGATGATTCTACCTCGTCGGATATTTATTCTAGTATCTGGAGCACGGAATATATAGAATAGATCAAGAAAAGAAATATTTGAACTATGATTCATACCTACTATTTACTATTCAGACTTCGCAACCGGACTCAAAAAAAATTCAAATAGGTATTTCCTAAATCAAACGCTTTTTCTTCTTTCAGTTTGAACAAAGGACAAATGTTTCTCTAGATTTTGTTGAGTCATTACATCCATTCATTGAATAAGTGATTATCAAACGGTTCTTACTCAGAGAACCTTTGAGTTTAGCTTGAGTCTTTGCTTGATTAAATCATCGTGGTTCTAGTATGAATCTGAGGTTTCAATTGATTCATAGGGTCTCAACAAGGGAATTCCTATCAATAGCAAAACTATTGTTAATCTGCATTACGCACAAAAAAACAACAAATCAAATAACAAATAAAAAATAGGGAAGAGAAGATTCAAGAGGCCTGTACCGATCAACATAAAGAAAGACGGATGAGCCAACTTGATATTTTTGGTATTATCATCACAAAGAAGAGATTCCGGATTTTTGTTACTTCGTATCTTTGGGGCAAATCGAATCAAGTGGCTAAGAAGTTT